TTATCTTCGTTCTCAAATCTGTATTGAGAGTTCCATTTTAAGTGTTAGTCACAATTACAGTTACATTTATAATTACATTTGTCGTGAAAGTGGAAATAGTAATGAAACGGGCAGCTCAAATATAAGAACTTCCAGAAATACTATTGATTTCAATATAAGAGAAAATTCGACTAATTTCGACTTGACTGAAAAATATAGGCATTTGTGGGTTCAATGCGAAAATTGTTATGGATTAAATTATAAGAAATTTTTTAAGTCAAAAATGAATATTTGTGAACAATGTGGATATCATTTGAAAATGAGTAGTTCAGATCGAATCGAACTTTCGATTGATCCAGGTACTTGGGATCCTATGGATGAAGACATGGTTTCTCTGGATCCTATTGAATTTCATTCGGAGGAAGAACCTTATAAAGATCGTATTGATTCTTATCAAAGAAACACAGGATTAACCGAAGCTGTTCAAACAGGTACAGGTCGACTAAACGGTATTCCCATAGCAATTGGAGTTATGGATTTTCAGTTTATGGGGGGTAGTATGGGATCTGTAGTAGGCGAGAAAATCACGCGCTTGATCGAGTATGCTACCAATCAATTTTTACCTCTTATTCTAGTGTGTGCTTCCGGAGGAGCACGTATGCAAGAAGGAAGTTTGAGCTTGATGCAAATGGCTAAAATATCTGCTGCCTTATATGATTATCAATCAAATAAAAAGTTAGTCTATGTATCTATCCTTACATCTCCTACTACTGGTGGGGTGACGGCTAGTTTTGGGATGTTGGGGGATATCATTATTGCCGAGCCTAATGCCTACATTGCATTTGCTGGTAAAAGAGTAATTGAACAAACATTGAATAAGACAGTACCTGAAGGTTCACAAGCAGCTGAATATTTATTCCATAAGGGCTTATTCGATCCAATCGTACCACGTAATCCTTTAAAGGGTGTTTTGAGTGAGTTATTGAAGCTTCACGCCTTTTTTCCTTTGAATTCAAATTCCATTAAGTAGTAAGGAGAGCCTTAAGTTCAATTCTTTTTTTTTATACCGATATTACTGATTAGTAACCAGGAAACCTCTATCAACAAGAAAAAAAAAAAGAAAATTCGGTTTATTTGCCTAATTTGAATTTCGCATAAGGCAAATAAACCGAATTTTCTTTTTCCTTTTTGCTGTATATATAATTCAAAGATAGAAAATATAGCTGAAAATATAGCTATAGAGTATAGCATCCTTTCTCCCGAGAAATCTCTAATTTGCCTAAGAATCCCTCTTGTTGGATCGAATTCTAGTGAATCTTTCGAGAAAATTTCTAATTAAATCAAAATTGGAATTCAAATGATAAGACAAGAATGGATTTTCTCATCCATATTTTTTTCTATTTCATGTAGAAAGATGAATAAGTCTTATTTATTTATTTATACATATAGATTCTTTAATTAGACATTCCTTGCATTTCTTTATTATATATACTCACTTAGATATACTTAGTATAATTATATACGAATTCTAATTATTATAAGCTATCTTTATAACAGGGACAAATATTACATCGAGGTACCCATTCTATGACAAACTTACCCTCTATTTTTGTGCCTTTAGTAGGCCTAGTATTTCCGGCAATGGCAATGGCTTCTTTATCTCTTCATGTTCAAAAAAACAAGATTGTTTAGATCCGACGGGTACCATATTTTTTTAATACTTAGATATAGATAACACGGATCTCTATTTAATAGAATAGAATAGGGTGTAGCATACGGCTTGGCTTCTTCCAAACATAATGAGGGGGCGTTTATGTATGCGTAACTATATGATATGGGTAACTGAGTTATGGCTATATTCAAATAGATCGGAATCGAGGCGGATATCTGAAATATAAAGTCAATGTATCTTATCTATTATTTTATCTATATGGATATAGATATCTATGGCAGATCATATAAAGTGAATGTTATTATTTTAGCCCTAACCAATTTGATCAATTACTCCTAAAGCAAAGAGTTACATCAGAATGGCGCTAGTTGATGAGAGTTACTTCGGGAAAAAAAAAAGGAAAATAAAATACATTTGGACTATTTTCTAAATTCCAATAAAATGTAACTGGATCTATTATGAGTTGGCAATCAAAACATATATGGATAGAACTTATAGTGGGGTCTCGAAAAATAAGTAATTTCTGCTGGGCCTTTATCCTTTTTTTAGGTTCATTAGGATTCGTATTGGTTGGAACTTCCAGTTATCTCGGTAAGAATTTTATATCCTTAGTTCCGTCTCAGGAAATCCATTTTTTCCCACAGGGAATCGTGATGTCTTTCTACGGGCTCGCGGGGCTCTTTATTAGTTCCTATTTGTGGTGCACAATTTTATGGAATGTGGGTAGTGGCTATGATCGATTCGATAAAAAAGAAGGAATAGGGTGTATTTTTCGTTGGGGATTTCCTGGAAAAAATCGTCGTATCTTCCTACGATTCCGTATGAAAGATATTCAGTCCATCAGAATAGAAGAAGTTAAAGGGAGGATTTATGCTCGCCGTATCCTTTATATGGAAATCAAAGGACGGGGGAACATTCCCTTGACGCGTAGTGATGAGAATTTGACTCGGCGAGAAATTGAGCAAAAAGCTGCCGAATTGGCCTATTTCTTGCGCGTACCAATTGAAGTATTTTCAAATTAACTTTAGAAATGAAGAAAAAATTCTTTCTCAGTGGGAGGGGAAAAATTAAAGAATTCTCTTTTCTTTCTATAGCCTAGCTTAAGGTTTTTTTTTTTCAAAATCGTTTCTATTTTGACAGAAGGGGAGTTCCTTTGGTTCGAAATCCGAATAATATTCATTGAAGTGATTCTTTCAGGAATTCATCGAAAGGGCTTCAATTTGATCAATGGAGGTATCTGGAAACAAGATTTTTTGAATTATTTCTTCATTCAAATGGGGCTCGTATTCTATTTCTGTATTCTTTCTAGATTCAAGGACTAACCGCGGAATCACAAATAAAAAACAAATCAAAAATAGGAAATAGATTCATAGGTTAGATCCCTTGTAATAGAACTTATGGTTGATAGAAAAAGAAAATATTAGATCACACAAATTCGACGAATCAGGTGGGTTGATTAAGAATTCCAATTTACAGATGAAAAAATGGCAAAAAAGAAATTATTTCTTCCTCTTTTATATCTTACATCTATAGTCTTTTTGCCCTGGTGGATCTCTCTCTCATTTAATAAAAGTCTTGAATCTTGGGTTACTAATTGGTGGAATACTCGGCAATCTGAAACTTTTTTGACTGATATTCAAGAAAAGAGTATTCTAGAAAAATTCATAGAATTAGAAGAACTTTTACTCTTGGACGAAATGATAAAAGAAGAACCGGAAACAGATCTACAAACGCTTCGTATCGTAATCCACAAGGAAACGATCCAATTGATGAAGATGCATAACGAGAATCATATCCATACGATTTTGCACTTATCGACAAATATAATCTGTTTCATTGTTTTCAGTGGTTATTCTATTCTGGGTAATGAAGAACTTGTTATTCTTAACTCTTGGGTTCAAGAATTCCTATATAACTTAAGTGACACAATAAAAGCTTTTTCTATTCTTTTATTAACGGATTTATGTATCGGATTCCATTCACCCCATGGTTGGGAACTTATGATTGGCTATGTCTACAAAGATTTTGGATTTGCTCATAACGACCAAATTATATCTGGTCTTGTTTCCACTTTTCCAGTCATTATAGATACAATTTTTAAATATTGGATCTTTCGTTATTTAAATCGTGTATCTCCATCACTTGTAGTGATTTATCATTCAATGAATGACTGATCCAACTTATAATAAATATGTTACATAAGCAAAACATTTTAAAAAGCAAAACAAACATTTAAAAACGTACTTACTCTTTCGACCGCGACGAGGATTTCTCCTATGCCTATATTCCAGTAAAATTATTTCAGTAAATTGCAGAATTGTGGATAGGGACTATACAAGCGACCTACCTAATTTTATTGTAGAAATTTTCGGGATCAATGATTGGACCATGCAAATTAAAAATACCCTTTCTTGGATAAAGAAAGAGATTACTCGCTCTATTTCCGTATCGATTATGATATATATCATAACCCATACATCCATTTCAAATGCATATCCCATTTTTGCACAGCAGGGTTATGAAAATCCACGAGAAGCGACCGGGCGGATTGTATGTGCCAATTGCCATTTAGCTAATAAGCCTGTGGAAATTGAGGTTCCACAAGCGGTACTTCCTGATACTGTATTTGAAGCAGTTGTTCGAATTCCTTATGATATGCAAGTGAAACAAGTTCTTGCTAATGGTAAAAAGGGGGGGTTGAATGTGGGGGCTGTTCTTATTTTACCTGAGGGGTTTGAATTAGCCCCCCTCGATCGTATTTCGCCTGAGATGAAAGAAAAGATAGGCAATCTGTCTTTTCAAAACTATCGCCCCACTAAAAAAAATATTCTTGTTATAGGTCCTGTTCCTGGTCAGAAATATAGTGAAATAACCTTTCCTATTCTTTCTCCGGACCCCGCTACTAATAAAGATGTTCACTTTTTAAAATATCCCATCTATGTAGGCGGGAATAGAGGAAGGGGCCAGATTTATCCGGATGGGAGTAAGAGTAACAATACAGTTTATAATGCTACAGCGGCTGGGATAGTAAGTAAAATCATACGAAAAGAAAAAGGGGGATATGAAATAACCATAACAGATGCGTTGGATGGACGTCAAGTAGTTGATATTATCCCCCCAGGACCCGAACTTCTTGTTTCAGAGGGTGAATCTATCAAACTTGATCAGCCATTAACGAGTAATCCTAATGTGGGTGGATTTGGCCAAGGGGATGCGGAAATAGTACTTCAAGATCCATTACGTGTCCAAGGCCTTTTGTTCTTCTTGGCATCTGTTATTTTGGCACAAATATTTTTGGTTCTTAAGAAGAAACAGTTTGAGAAGGTTCAATTGTCCGAAATGAATTTCT